AGGGAACAAAGCACACAGGAAGGGTATTGAAACCGAGCTTACCTTTTTGACTCAGGACTTGTAGCGGTTGACCGGGTTCCCGCAGCAGCACTTGTTTAAGCACCACTAGGGACAGACCCAGATTGAGTAGACCCCGCAGCACGGCTAATTTCATTTAGAGAGCCAGTAACGGAGCATGCAGCAAAGCCAATGGCAGAGGCACGGGCAGGAGTTTCAGTTGACCGAGTGGATCCATAACCACCTATGGCAAAGACAGTGGCATCCTTTCCAAGTCGAGAGCTAGCATCGGAGGCAAAGGTTGGGAAGGCAGCATAAGAGGTAGCAGGTACAAAACCACTAGTTATATATTGTTGAGATCGAGATTAAGCTCCAGTTTATTCAGTCGCCATTTCAGCAGCTTCAGCTGAAGATCTAATTATATATGCTGCAGGTACCCTATAAGGATATCGATCTAGATCTCGGCGGGGTTGTGCATCTGCTATGATCCCTACTTATCCTGCAGCTGTGCCTTTCTTTTCATTCCGCGCTCTTGGGCGGGTCGCTTAGCTTGTTTGCTACTGCTTAGGGTTCCTCCTATTACCAAGTCATAGTTGTAACCTAGGTGGCCGTAACTACGTGGGTATTCGCGGTGGGTGTTGCTCGTTCCAGTGGTTATAGCTGTTCGCTCGGGATCGCCTATTGGACTTTCGGCAGCTCCATTAGTGCTGCTGCTAGGAGGTAGGGGTGAAACGGCTGCTTTTACCTTTGCCTCTGTAGGATCTGCTTCTACTAGTGCGTCTGGGATTGCCCTTGGAGGATATTAAACCAAGGCCGCGAGCTATGGAGCTCAAGCCGGAGCAACGGACCGGACTTACCAGCTGAGCTAGATCTATTAGTGACTCGTACTTCTGGCTGTGACCCCGCTTGGAACTGCTTTGCGAGCCTGAGAGCTTAAACTATAAGATCTACCCCCGCCCATGTCTCTGTTGCCTTTGCCCCTGCTGGTGGTGCTTACTCGGGATCTTATGCTGTTGGCCCGGATGCTGATGTTATTGGATAACCTGAGTGAACGGCTACTTGCTCTTGTACGTACTCCTTGCTCTTATTCCTCTCAACCTTAGGGTTCGAGAGGGAGCTCTTTCGATCTGCCTCTCGAACTGGAAGGGATGCTATTGAACGAGGTGGTGACTCTCAAGATGAAAGGGATGTCGCGCCCACAACCCCTGTTTCTTTTGCTCCTGCTTGCTTTGACTCTATTGCCGAAGAAGCCTTTGCTTTCGCTGGCACAGTTACTGGTTCAAGGTGAACCACACCCAGAATGACTTATGCCACTGACTCTGTTGGTGGATATACAATTGGATTTGGAACTGCGTCTGCGACTGGATGATCTGCATCATATGGATCTCTAAATATGGATTTATAAATAACTTGATCCGCTCGAATAGGAACCGCCTCAACAAGAGCACAGGAAGCAATTTATTCAGTAGAGATAGATTTACCGAAAATGGAGACATTTGCACGTGTTCCAGTTCATGTTCCAGGATTCGTTAGTGTTCCTACTATTGAGGCTCCAGTATTTCCTTTAGTTCAAAAATTCGCCGAATAACATCTATCTAATGATTGTTGTGTATGATGGGCATGAGAATCGGGACAAGAAAGTGGATGGTCGGTGCAGTGTGGATGCACTTTCTGAAGCTCTGCGGGCCATATAGACGGGCGGCTCGCTCCCCTTTCTTTCCGGTGTGGACCTCCTTTAGAACAGCCTTTTCGTTTTGACCGCTACGGTATCTGAGCGTCAAAAAGCAAGCGTAGTTCGTGCTTTCATTACGCCGTGCTTTTGGAATGCCGATAGCTTCCAATGTAGATAGCCATAAGTCACGATTCCAAATATATCATTCATTTTATGCTCGTGCATTAGTGGATGCTGTAATATACCTGTGGCTACATGATGGACATAGGACCAACCAAGTAATGATTGTACCAGCTAAGCAAGATCAAGGTAGCGAGGATCAAGCCAGCCATTCCCGGCAGCAAGACCAGCCGTACCAGTCAGCAAGACCACCAGCCAGCTAGCAAGCTTCGTACCAGATATTGGTTTGAACGGCTCAACTGCGATGGTTCTATAGAGGGGAAAATCACGTTTCTGCCTAGCGAACTGCTTAGGTTTTACGGAAGGGTGTGTAAACAGGCTCGACCAACGGAAGAGGGAAATGCTCCGCGAAGACTCGGTGTTGCGGAGTTTTTTACTTCATACTAACCTTATTTCGGGCACTAAAAAACCTGATCGCCGAGCTCTGCCCCTTAAACAGCTATTAAGGAAAATAAGCCTTATCGCCGAAGCTAACTACTGTGCCTGGATCAGATATTCCTCCATGAGCTGTGTAACCGGAGTTTCTATCGATAACTTTCGGGGATACCTTAAGCAAGCGCCTAGATAAGGGGTCCAATTCTCAACCATACGTAGATTGGCTTAAGAGTTGCTTATAGGAAGTGCCTACACGAGTGCCTTGGATAATAGCTG